AATACGTGCAGGATTATCATTAGGACCATCATACTTGCTGACCATCGATGAACTGATCGTATTAACCAACCAAAGTTAGCTTCCGTCATTATGTATTGAACAGAAGCAAAAGCCTCCGTAACGGTCGGACGGTAGTAAAAAGTCATAGCAAACCCTGTAGCGACTTGTACTAAAAAACAAGTAAGCGTAATTCCTCCTAGACAATAAAATATGTTGACATGAGGAGGAACGTATTTACTAGTTATATCATCTGCAATCGCCTGAATCTCGAGACGCTCTTCGAACCAATCGTAGACTTTATTGAGATAGGTAAACCAAGGGGACTCCCCCTCTGAGAACCGTATATGAGAATTTCATCTCGTACAGCTCAAACAAAAAAAACCAAAAACAGGTTCAAATAGGTATGGAATAGAAAATTGGAAACTTCTTAATCTTTTGATTCAATTTTCGCTAAAAATATGAAAGGGTAAAAGTAAGAAAGCTCTTTTTTTTTGTTATAATTAGAATGTCAAAAAATCAAGTAGGCTCACTTGTCTTTCTGTTGATCGTTCCAGGCCTCTTGAATCTTCTATTTCCCTATTTTTTTCTTTCATCTGTTATTTTAATTTGTATGTAATGTAGCTTTACTTTTGTTTTCTTTATTATTGATAGGAATTTTCTTGTTAAGACCCTAGGAATCAATTGAAACCTTAAATTCATACTAGAACCACGATGATTCAATAAAACCTTCAAGCTAAGTCAAGGATTCCCTGAGTAAGAACCGTTGGATCATCATTTATTCAACGAGTAGAATCGATAGAATGACTAAAACTAGAAAGAAAAGTTTGTTCTTTGAGCAAAATCAAAGCAGAAACGGGAATTTGAAAGAAGAAAACTCTTTCAATTGAAAACTTTTTTCTTTGGAAAAATTTGAGGAATCCGGCCACGAGGTCTGAATATTAAGTATGAATCATAGTTCAAATACTTCGTGATATATTTCATATATTCCGTGCTCCAGATACTAGAATGAATATCCGACGGGGTAAAACCATCTCTATCAAGACGACAGACCCACTCTCTGTACTCTCAATAGGATCAATTATAACAAGTCACACACTCATATTCCGGAAATACAGAAACACAAAAATTTCGCGGTCGAACTACCAAAAAAGAATAAGATAAAATAAAAAGCCGAGGCCTAAATGCATCGTTTTTTGTATTTTTATTTAAAAGCTAGGGTTCTTATAAATCTAATTCAGTGAAATTCCGTCCAGTAAAACGGAAGAATTATAAATCTCCAAAATAATAGATAGGAATACCGCAAATAGAGCCATTGCGACACCCATCAAAGGAGTAGTTCCCCATCCAGGAGCTACTTTACCATATTCCGAATTCAATGGTTTCAATAAAGCCCCTACAGACGTCCGTCTTGGACCAGATCTAGAACTACCCTCAACTGTTTGTGCAGCCATAAATCCTATTTTGTATTCATTGAGATCTGTTGACTTTGTATACCATTCCGTTGTAAATAAACAATCTTATCATAGATCCATTGTGGTCTTGAAATTATATAATAATGGAAACAGCAACTCTAGTCGCCATCTCTATATCTGGATTACTTGTAAGTTTTACTGGGTACGCCTTATATACTGCTTTTGGGCAACCCTCTCAACAACTAAGAGACCCGTTCGAAGAGCACGGGGACTAGTTGAAGTAACGAGCCTCCCAATGTTGGGAGGCTCATTACTTCAATTCAGATAATGAAAAATCATTTCATTTTTTAGTTGGAACTTTAGGTGGTTCGCGAAAAAAGATAGCGAAAAAAATGATCCCTAGAGTCGAGACTAAGAGGAATGTATAAACCAATGCTTCCATAAATTTGATCGCGATTTACAATTATAGCTTCCATACCTGTTTATTGGGGATCATCTCCCCGATTAAAGAAAAAAAAATCAAAGAAAAGGCGAAAGGGCGGAGATTTAAATCCAGACTTTTTCAGTATCCTATGTAAAATCACAAAGAGAAAATAGAAGTGAGAAGCGAAAAATAACAGAGCAATGCTGCATCAGACTACTTGTCTTCTTGTAGTTGGATCTCCAAGTTTTTGGAATGCTCCAAATTCCACTTGAGCATCCAAATCTGGGTCAATACCAGCAAAAACATCTCTGAATAAGGTTCTAGCACCATGCCAAATGTGCCCGAAGAAGAAGAGCAGAGCAAAGGAAGCATGTCCAAAAGTAAACCAACCTCTTGGACTGCTACGAAAAACACCATCGGATTTCAAAGTAGCACGATCTAATTCAAAAATTTCACCCAATTGGGCACGTCTAGCATATTTTTTCACAGTCGCAGGATCACTATAACTCACTCCGTTCAGTTCGCCACCATAGAACTCAACGGTTACGCCTACTTGTTCGACACTATACTTCGATTCTGCCCTTCTAAAGGGAACATCGGCTCTAACAATTCCATCTCCGTCTACCAAAACAACTGGAAATGTTTCAAAAAAAGTAGGCATGCGACGTACAAAAAGTTCACGCCCTTCTTTATCTCTAAAGATAGGATGTCCTAACCACCCGACAGCTATTCCATCTCCGTTATCCATTGAACCCGCTCTGAATAATCCCCCTTTCGCTGGATTATTTCCGATGTAATCATAAAAAGTTAATTTTTCAGGAATTTTAGACCAAGCCTCTGATAAACTTTGATTTTCGGCTAGTCCAGCGCTAACTCTTCGATATATTTCTTGCTGAAAGTATCCCTGATCCCATTGATAACGGGTGGGACCAAATAATTCGATAGGAGTAGTTGCTGAACCATACCACATAGTTCCAGCAACAACAAAAGCTGCAAAAAAGACAGCAGCGATACTGCTGGAAAGAACGGTTTCAATATTGCCCATACGTAATCCTTTATATAGACGTTGGGGCGGGCGGACACTAAGATGGAATAAGCCTGCTAATATGCCCAATGTCCCGGCTGCAATATGATGAGAGGCTATTCCTCCTGGAACAAAGGGATCAAAACCTTCCACACCCCACGCGGGATTTACAGATTGTACCTTTCCAGTTAGTCCATATGGGTCGGACACCCATATTCCAGGACCATACAATCCTGTTACATGAAATGCGCCAAAGCCAAAGCAAGCCACTCCTGAGAGAAATAAATGAATTCCAAAGATCTTAGGCAAATCCAAAGAAGGTTTTCCTGTGCGTTCATCACCAAATATTTCTAGATCCCAATACACCCAATGCCAGATAGCTGCCAAGAAGCACAAGCCAGAGAACACAATATGCGCCCCGGCTACACCTTCGTAACTCCAAACCCCCGGATTCGTTATCGTCCCTCCTGTAATACTCCAACCGCCCCATGAATTGGTTATTCCTAAACGAGTCATGAAGGGTATAACGAACATACCTTGTCTCCACATTGGATCGAGAACAGGGTCGGAGGGATCAAAAACTGCTAATTCATATAGAGCCATTGAACCGGCCCAACCAGCAACCAGAGCTGTATGCATTATATGAACAGAAAGCAAACGACCGGGATCATTCAATACGACAGTATGAACACGATACCAAGGCAAACCCATGGTAATACCCCTTTATCAACAAAAAATAGACACTATGTAACTTTATTGCATTGAAAAAACTATGCTATGGACCCCCTTTTTTTTCAGTGGATTATCTCGGAAAAAGGGTTACTATTTGTTCTATTCTTTTAGTAAAAATGGAACAAATTGGTTCATAGGAAAAAAGAGAAGCAGATCTATTCTATACTCGATAAGTACCAATACGCAATGGGGGTTTATTCGCTTTTCGAAGAGCGCGTGCATCCATATTTAGTCATCATTCAAAGTACCTATTCGTAAAAACTTTCTTTGTTTTCCTTTATTTTATGAACTTATTCTATCTATGTAGAAAATATGACGATAAAGCTAATATTATTAAAATAATAAAACCATTATTACGTTTCCACATCAAAGTGAAATAGAGTACTTAATTCTTTTTTCTTTCAGTTTATGCCTATTGGTGTTCCAAAAGTTCCTTTTCGAACTCCCGGAGAGCGAAATCCAACTTGGATTGACATATAGTGCGCCCTGTCAGATATATTGGGTCATATGGGATTTCCCCATTCTCTCCCCCGATCGAGATATCCTCTCTTTCGCCCCCAAAAAAAGCGATTGAATCATCAAAAATTTGTAACGTGAAGTGCAATGAAATGCAATTAGATCCGTTTTGTGAAGAGGTATCCAGATTAATATTAGGAATTCAAATAATTTATGGTCGACTTGGCTGGACCAATAAAATTAAGTATCCAGGCTCCGTTTAGAAAAACCCAATTGGTAATATATCTATTATTAGGACTTATAGATATCATAAACAACTCGATTTAGAAATAAATTATTAAATAGCACTGATCCCAAACAGTTAATCAATCGAATAATAAATAGAATGGATACGTCGAATATTTGGCGGAAGACATAAAAGAAATGAATTGCAAAATTGAGAAAAAATGAAAAAAAAAAAAAACAAAGACGTGGTATTGGGGTCATTTGTCCTATATGTGCAAATCAAAATCGGGCGGATCCTTACTCGGAGTAGAGCATAAACCTAAAAAAATGGAAGAAGCCCATTCAGGAACAAGAAAATGGCATCGCGATTTTTGGATTGGATCTCGATGAAAAAATACATCAATGAAAAGTTAGTGCGATAAAACTGTTTTTTATATTCTAATATTATAGCAAAACCGGCCAAACGCATCGTTCTTCAAAAATGAAAGAGAAGCCCCTTCCTTCATTAAAAGGAGTCCGCTATAAAAAAAGAAAGAGGGCTGGAAGCTACACATTGATTTTTTTTTCGCAAGTTTTAGTTTTGTTGAACCGTATGCATCAAAAGGTGCCCGTACGGCTCCTAAGGGATACAATTTTATCCGAATCAACCGACTTTATCGAGAAAGATTAATTTTTTTAGGCCAAGCGATTGATAGCAATGTTTCGAATCAACTTATTGGTCTTTTTGTATATCTCAGTTCGGAGAGTGAGACCAAGGATCTGTATTTGCTTATAAACTCTCCCGGCGGATGGGTAATACCTGGAATAGCCATTTATGATACTATGCAATTTGTGCGACCAGATATACAGACAATATGCATGGGATTAGCCGCCTCAATGGGGTCTTTTATCCTGGTCGGAGGAGCAATTACCAAACGTCTAGCATTCCCTCACGCTTGGCGCCAATGGGTTTTTTATTTAAGAGAAAAAAGAAGACTATGCCTTCGCCATATGAATTATTAATATTAAGTAATATTAGCATGGCACTTCGAATTCGATATGCAAATTTTTTATTGTTTTTCAAAATATTAGATTATGTATCGAAAGAGTAGTATGAGATAAAGGAGGGGTATTTCCGATTTTATCTTACCTATCGTAGGTCGATTTCAGCGTCACAAACTTTTTTCACACCGGCAGGTTATTAACAACATTTATGTTATGAAAGAGTACGAAAAAAAAAAAAAAAAGAAACTTTGGGATTGCTGAATCACAGACGAAATAAATATATTAAAGCAACGGGGCCATCATAGTATTTTTGAACTCCTCCGAAAAAAAAAGAAGGGTGGTAATTGGATCATTTACCGATCTGGGTATAATAGATCCCACATTTTCTCTTTCTTCGATTAAAGGTAAAAAAATTCCATTGTGGAGCCGTATGCAATGTGAAAAAAATGCCCGTACGGTTGTTCAATTCTATCTTTTTCTTATTTTATTCTTTATCTCTTCGCCTTGCCTCCTCGTGCGAGATACAGGAACCTTTGATTGTGTTATATTATATGATCAGGGTAATGATCCATCAACCTGCTGCCGGTTTTTATGAGGCACAAACGTCCGAACTTATCCTGGAAGCGGAAGAACTACTGAAACTGCGCGAAATCCTTACAAGGGTTTATGTACAAAGAACAGGCAAGCCCTTATGGGCTGTATCCGAAGACATGGAAAGGGATACTTTTATGTCAGCAACAGAAGCCCAAGCTCATGGAATTGTTGATTTTGTAGCGGTTGGATAAAAAATAGCTTCGTGCAAATATACGATTTAAGATTTTATCTTCTTACTTCTTAATTACTTAATTAAGGGTTTAATATTCTATTAATATATTGAAATCGAATAAATCCATAATCATCCGGTTAGGATCAATCTAAACCAGCCCACAATGTATAATTCAGCATGCCAACTATTAAACAACTTATTAGAAACCCAAGACAGCCAATCAGAAACGTCACGAAATCCCCCGCTCTTGGGGGATGCCCTCAGCGTCGAGGAACATGTACGAGGGTGTATGTGCGACTCGTTTAAATCATGGACTGAGACAAAACAAAAGAAAAAACAATTTTTCCAGTATCAATGATCAGTACCGGCGAATCGGATAGAATGGAAGAACTCCATTCACTATCTAAAAAAGATGGATCTATCATATCTTTCTATTGTGTATGAAATTTATGGTTTCAATTGGTGCAAATTAAATCACCTGAATTTTCAATTTAAGATGAGAAAGAATTCCCCATTGGTAACAAATAGTTACCCATTAAGCGGGGAAAATCCTATTTAAAAAAGTAGAAATATTATGTTTAGAAGAACGGACTCACAAGGTCAGCTACCCAACCAATCTTCATAATTAAATACCGTTACTGTATAAGGTATATCTCATTATGAAAGACCCATTACTGGAAAATTCATGGGTAGAGCCAAAGAGTGGTAACTGTACAAGTTACCAATAAAATGAAGGAAGGGGCTCCGGTGTATAGAGAAGACCTCACCGTTTAAGAAGTAACCATAGAGACGATGGAACCCACAATTTCTTTAGCTATTTCTATTTTTATTTTTCCAATGCCTAGAAAAAAGGAAAAAAGCGTGGTAGGGAAGGTTATAGTAGCAAAAGCCATTGGAATTTTTATTTTATAAATTGGAAGAATCCGTTTTGTTATTAATAGACTAGGAAGGGGGAAAAGAATAACTGAAAGAAAGGAAATCAATTAGTTATTCATTAAAGTTTCATTTACTCAATGACCAGAATTAGACGAGGATATATAGCTCGGAGACGTAGAACAAAAATGCGTTTATTTGCATCCAGTTTTCGCGGGGCTCATTCAAGACTTACTCGAACAATTATTCAACAGAAAATAAGAGCTTTGGTTTCGGCGCATCGTGATAGAGATAGGAAAAAAAGGGATTTTCGTCGTTTGTGGATCACTCGAATAAATGCAGTAATTCGCGGGGCGGGGGCATCCTATATTTATAGTAGATTAATACACAATCTGTATAAGGGGCAGTTGCTTCTTAATCGTAAAATCCTTGCACAAATAGCTATATCAAATAGTAATTGTCTTTATATGATTTCCAACGAGATCATAAAATAAGGGGATTGGAAGGAATCCGCCAAACTTTTTGAAATGGAATTCTCTGGAGAATGAACTCCGGGAAGGTAGAGTAGAAATTAGTATGATAAAATCTGATAATATGATAAAGTCGTCAAAATGAGCGAACACGCCCGATAAAAAAATTTATTCCTCTTACCCGATTCTTTTTTTTCTTACGACACGAATGATTCTCGGATTTTTTGAACAAAACGTCCATCTGTTTTTGAGTTCGGATTAGAATTTTGATTCAATTGAAAAGTAAGCCTATTTTTTTCTGTTCCTAAAACCAGGAGTTCTGGTGGTTGACTCCCTTCTTTCAAATTGTTTCTCATTATTAAGAAAAGGTAACGAAGATAAAATACGAGCTTGTTTTATAGCAATAGTAATTAATCGTTGTTCTTTTAAGGTTAATCTATTCACCCGTCTAGATAATATTTTTCCTTGTTCACTAATAAATCGACTAATTAAACTCATGTTTCTATAATCAATTCGATCCCCCGATTGGATCGGGGGCAAACGCCTACGAAAAGATCGCTTGGATTTAAGAAAGAGTCGCTTGGATTTATCCATAATTTGTTTATTCCTTATCCCTAAAATACTATTTCGATCAAATCAAAAAAAAATTATAGAAGAAATTCATAGGATTGGGTTTGTCTATATTTATTTAGTTGTTTTTATTTCAATATATGAAATAATAGAAATATATATCTAAATTTTTTTCATGTTCCTTGAAAGGGTGACACCCAAGCACTAGGTTCGATCTATATCTATTTCTTTATCTCCCCATGAATTGTATGTTTGAAACAATACGGACAGAATTTTCTCAATTCCAATCGACTAGGTGTATTGTGTCGATTCTTTTGAGTAATATATCTGGAAATACCCGTTGATCCCTTATTAACACCGTTTCGAACACAACCGGTACATTCCAAAATAACCCTTACTCGAACGTCTTTACCCTTTGCCATGAACCTCCTTTGGGTTTTTGATTCACCCAACGTTTCTATTTTCCGATCCGACGCAAATAAGAAGAAAGGAAAAGGGACGAAAAAATAGAAGTGGCTAACAACTCAAAATCAAATTATGAAATTTTGTTGCAATTAATATAGTAAATAATAAGTAATACAACAATTTCGAAAGCGATTTCTAATCGCAGTACACATTTAAGTATCTTGTATTGCATGATACTCTTATTCTAGTCACATTTCCCTTTTGTTTTCTTTTAACTCTATTATTAATTTGATTCTTAATTTAATTTGAGCCTTAACCCGAATTTAACTGAGGTTGAATCCACTTTTTTCTTTCTCTTTACCCCCGTATTCAATCTATCTAATTCGAAAAAAAAAAGACGGGAAAGAGAGATTAGTCACAAATATTTGACTCTATCTCTAATCTTCTTCACCCCTTTCCATATCAATAACTAGAATGAAAAAAAAGGAAATGTCAACGCATCTGGGAAGAAACGATTGATTTCTATCAATAAACCTGCTAAAGACCCGAACCAGAGAGTACTTAGTACCGGTGCCACGGAAAGATATGTTTTAAAATCTCGCATTGAGAATCCTCCTTCTTTTTTTTTATATTCCATATTGTAATACATTATGGTAAGAGATGTATATGTAGTTAAAGACCACCTGTATTTGTGTGTGGAATCAAAAATTCAACTTGACATGTGCAATGATTCGGTAGAGAAGATTTTCTTTTTCTTAAAGCAAAAAAACGGGTCCCTTTGCGCCTGAGAATTCCCGAGAAAAATATTAATTTATTATTATATGTTATATGATATGAGACCAAGAGGAAGAAATGGCAAGATACATTTTGCATAGAAAGGAAGGAAATGGAAATAAAATAAGGATGTGGAAAACAAGACGGGGATTTTCTACAATGATACTGTAGACCAGTTGAAAGGGATGTAGCGCAGCTTGGTAGCGCGTTTGTTTTGGGTACAAAATGTCACGGGTTCAAATCCTGTCATCCCTACCTATTATTGCTCCTCGAAGCAGTAACCAGAGATACATTTTAGAGCGATTCAATTTGGACATACATAATACATAATTTTCAATTTTATGATAGTATACATATGCAAGAAGTATTTATTTGGGTTGAAATTTTTTGGGGGGTTCTATACTATATAAAAAAAAGAATCCCCTTCTTTACAGTCTTTTCCGTTGTGGTAAGAAAGCGCTCTTAGTTCAGTTCGGTAGAACGTGGGTCTCCAAAACCCAATGTCGTAGGTTCAAATCCTACAGAGCGTGATTCTGCTCTTGTCTTGTTAGATCGAAAATTCCACTGAACTGAAATACAGCAATCTGAATTTGACCTTTGACCCCCCCAAAAATGAAATTAAAGAAAGGAGGAGGTCAGTTAAAAAAAGAGATGTGAATTAATATTAATCAAAGGTCCAACTGATCACCACGCCTGTATTGTAAATATGCGGTTACGAATAATCCAGCCAAAGTAATAGGAATTAGACCTAAGACAATTCCAAATAGAAAAACTTCAATCATTTCAATTTAATTTATTTGAAAAGGGAAAAGGGGAGGTAATATCTATCCCGAAATATTACTATTAATTCGTATTGCTTAGGAATCTCAATTCCCAATAATTGGT